TCATGAATCTAAGTGGAATAAGCAAAGTGGATTCCTTGTTGGTTAGTCGAGTTCCAATGAAAACCACACAATTGAAGGAAATGTCCGAATTTGCTATTTAGAAAATCAATAAACTAAGGTTTTGTCGTTCTAGATATCGGATTCAACGGAAACAATTACAGCAGTAGGGGGGGGGGAATCAAAAAACAAGTCGAGCAAAATTATACAAAGTTATATACAAGTTGCTACCCCCCCCCCTTTAGTCTTTCTTTAATTGAATTTCGTTTGATTAGACGGAAGTTACTTAAAAACTTCCGCTTTCTTTAAAAGATTCTGAACAGTTCCTGTGGGTTGAGCACCTTTTTCAAGGAAATATAGAATAAGAGGAACGTTTAAATAAGTTTGATTCTTCATTGGATCATAAAACCCCACTTTTCTAAGATCTTTTCCTTCTCTTCGGGATCGAACATCAATTGCAACGATTCGATAGACGGCTCATTGGGATAGATGTAGATGACCAACACCCCCCCTAGAACCGTATAGGAAGTTTTCTCCTCGTACGGCTCGAGAAAAATGATTTGTTTTGAAGTTTTGTCTATGTATGCAATTCTAATAAATTAAATGACAAATGGGCCTAGAAAATCAATTAGACTCTAATTTCAGTCTTTTTTCCTTCCTGAAAATGAAAAAGAAACCATTCGTACTCATAACTCAAGTTGCATAACTCTCAAATAGCTCAAAGGAAAAATCTTTAGTCACTTTCATTTATTGAGTGGTCTTTAACCCCTTTAGTTTTGTTTGTCTTTTGTCTCGTTTCAAATTCTATTTGGATTCTTTAGTCTGATCCAATTAGTGAGACTATCGAGACAATTAAAAAGGTCTTTCCTTGTTCTTAGATCCTTTATCCTTATTTTAAATCATTGGGTTTAGACATTACTTCGGTGCTTCTTAATCCTTTCAAAGTGGCAGCAACATACCCCTTTTTTGATTTCTTTCTATCAAAGAATCCTACGGACAGTTGATTCACGTGTGATACACTTTGAATCGAAAAAGTTTGCTAAATTCTAACAAGTCTTGCTTTTGAATTGGAAACTTGCTCGAATTGGATCCTTTCGATTTCTATATATGGAAGATATGTTTACGAAGTTGTTCCGATTAATTGGCATTAACCCTAGATCCTTGCCCCCGAGAAATGAATTAATCCTTTCTACTCGAGCTTCATCGTGGACTATTTACAACCCAACAAAAAATCGAGTGTAACAGAACAAACAATGTCGAGCCAAGAGCACTCTCATCCTTAGATAAATCGAAAATGGTGGATGGAAAAATCCACAACGGATCATGTCCTTCAAGTCGCACGTTGCTTTCTACCACATCGTTTCAAACGAAGTTTTACCATAATATTCCTCTAATTTGGAACCGGTATGGAATTGATTCAATTATGGAATCATGAATAGTCATTGGTTCAGTTGTACATAGACATCGTAATCTAGGCTTTTTCTTCTATATATGATAATATGAAACGATTTTTCTGAAAAAGTCTTAGCAAGACAGCATCTTTCACATACATAAATAATATATAGATAATAGCAAGAAATCAAAATATATAAACAAATAACTTTTTGAATCTGCATCTTCAAGTGACTCAACAGGATAGATTAAACGATTTCCTACTTTTTAAGTACCAAATAAAGATTCCACTTACAAGCAATCATTAAAAATATTTAATAAAAATAGTTCTAATTGAAATTGAAAAAGTTTCCTATTTAGACATCATTATTTAATTTGAAGAAAATTGGACAATAAGCATGACGTTTGATCTTCATAGGAAGATAAGTCTTTCTTTTTGAATTGACTCATCACTGATTTCATTTTAAATAGATAAAAGAAAAGAAAAACAAAATCCAATTTTTTTTCATGAGATGGATAAAAAAATGATCTAAATTAAGATTTGAATCTTTATTCTTTTCGTCTGATTACGAAAATAAAAAAAATAAGGAGGGTTTTTAGTATCTATCAGATAGACTGAAGAGTTGTCACTGTTATAGATATTCTATAATATAGAATTTAAATAATTGAAGGTATCAAAAATCTTTTTCACAAAAACCGAAAAATTATTGTCATTGAAATAGAACGATACATACCATATAAGCGAAACATTTCCTCATTTTATATATTTTAGATGATATATATTTATAGATTTTGTTTAACATGGGATTAAGTAATATTTCACAATAATCGACTCTTATCATAAAGTGAATAAAAGGGTGATAGGGGAAATCACCCCTGCCTCAATTGTTCTGTAGATTTCCAATTTTTACTTAGAGCCAAACACGAAATACCTAAATAAAATGAGATTCAAAGAAAATATATCGGCTCCATAACATATTTCTATATGATATGTAACTTGATCATTTGTTAATGAGATTCGAACAGACACAGATATTAAAATGAATACGGATTTACTCCTATCCACTGACCTACTTCTTTCTATAGTCATAATGGAGCATAAAAAAATGGA